ATTTTGTATAGAATATAAAAAGAAAAATGATTCCATTTCTACCATTATTATGATAATACATATTCCAACCTGCTTGAATATCAGAAAAATAAATGGATTGGACATTTGATCTTTTCGCTGAGATAAAGGCATAAAAATCAGAAAGAATATATAGAATTAGAATCGGTTTTTTAGCATTTAACCCCCTTTTATGTTATGGATTTCATTGTTCAAAAAATGATTCGCAGAGAAGAGAGATATTTTGTTTACGGATTTTTGAGTAGAATACGATTGTGAAGTGTATAAGAAAAGAAGGTTTGTATGGCTTAAACACGTGTGGAGATATCTATAATATCTGTCTTTCTTCTCTTTTATTGTTTTATTGTCGTTTTATGTTCTATTCGGGGCAACACAGGTTGTGCTCTTCGAAAACAGAATTTCAATTTTCTATTCAATTCAAAATTCAAATTGAAGTATGATACTTTTCTGATATCTGATAATTCTATATCGGGAACATATATAAAGAATATATATCCGTCTAACAATTTATCTTGGGGGGTTTACATATACTGATAATTGTTGTTATAATTATTATTAATAATTAAAATTGAGAAGGATTTTTTGATTGAAAAAATCCATACTGAACTGATTAGTTATATATCATATATCAAGTTGTATTTTCTTATGTCATTAGGAAACCAAAATTTGGAGATTCAAATCCAAGAATCATTCATGCATTCTAAGTCAATAGTTACTGGGTCCTATTTTCAGAAAGTTGAATTTTGTATTTTGCGACTGAAAATCCACATTTGATTTTTCAATAGAAAGGTAAGAGAAAGTTTTGAACATTATGAATTTTGAGATAGACTCAATCAAAATTGAAAGGATGAATCAAACCCAATCAAAAGGGAAGAAGGATTAGGATTTCTTTGACTTTTAGGAAAAATTAAGGAAAACAGAACTCAAGGTGCAAGTACAATAAAAAAGCAGTTCAGTAATCCGGGAAAGTTTTCATCTATTTTGTATTTGTAGCATTTTGGCGACATGGCCGAGTGGTAAGGCAGAGGACTGCAAATCCTTTTTTCCCCAGTTCAAATCCGGGTGTCGCCTGATCAACAAAAAACTTGAAATCTCTTTTTTTCTTCTGTTGATATAACCCGCCGAATGATTCGCCAGCAGAAGCAGAGAAAGCAGACTGTTGATACTTGTTTTGGTCTGGGTGTTTTTCTAAAAAATTGTAAATATCCTTGCATTGCATATTTAGGCTTATCAAGTAAATATTCGAATGCTCGAGGGGCTATCAAGACTTCGCAATTACCTTCTACTACAAATTAAAATTTTCTATTATTAATCCATTGTATAATGACTGGACCTTGGAGAGCCCGATAGGAAATCGAAATAGTTGTGGAAGGGGACGGAAGATACTTTATTATATACGAGGAACTCACGAAAATATCTCAGTGCTCAAGCATCCAATCAATTCAAATGAGGGTCAACAAAAAAAGAATAGGACCTATTATTCCTATATGTTCCATTAGTAACATTCCCTTGAGATGTTACTGCGGATTTTGCTTGGGTTTAATCTTTCCCGATTATAAATCATATAGAAATTTCTTATAAAATGAGCGAATTTATTGGATTGGTTTATTAATAGTCTTCGTTCTTTTTGACTCTGCGCCATTGATTCTACTATTATTAGTGAGGAATAATGGAACAATTCCTTTATATTTATAGAGATAGGGGACATAATTCATATGGATATAGTAAGTCTTGCTTGGGCTGCTTTAATGGTAGTCTTTACTTTTTCCCTTTCACTCGTAGTGTGGGGAAGGAGTGGACTCTAGGGGTTCTGCTAATTGAGTTAAGGAAGCAAACTGTATCAATATCAATTGCTTTCTAGATGGTTCTGCAACACGTTTGGAACAAAATAAAAATATCTTCATTTTGAAATTCCATTGGACTCGACTGGAGTAATGTATTATAGGAATCATCCTCTTTCAATCAAAGAGCTATTTCAACGATTCCCATGTTTGTAGTTCGAAAGGAAGAGGATCCCGGGAAATTTATTCGAACCTAATTCTTCCTAAATTTTCTATTCCAATCAATGGCCTTTTCCTAGGTGATACTGAGGAGGGCCGGACCCTTTTTTTATTTGTTTCTCTCTTTAAAGAAGTGGTTTTGTTAAGTGTATACGCACTTTGTATGAGAAAGAAAGGATATAAACATAGTGGTTGTCTAACGAGATACTATTTAGAATAAGATCGTCAGGTGAGTCACATATTGCGCCGCTTTCGAATTTTGGAAATTGGATTTAGACTTTATCGACTTATTTCATATCATGGTTCAGGCGTTAAAAATCAGTGAGGTTTACTCTTTCTTTTCGATGCCCGTGGAACTACTGTCAATGGTTTACTTCTTGGGAATGTTTAAAAAAAAGATTACTACGTGATTTTTTGAATATGCCTATATCTATCGCTTTTGCTTCATTCATTTGATTCTCTCAATAGATACCGAGATTCATATTGGAAATCAAAAATATAGTAATTCAAACTATAAGACATAGGAGTAATTCAGATTGATCAGAACAAATAGATATAGCAAAGAAATGGAATTGGATGCTATGTCAATCCCATATATGGAATTGATATTCACATATATCAAGATAATATTGTAGATTGATATATAGATCCATATCAAATGCAGCCTCTATCTTTATTTTATTCCAGGGGGCAGCTTTATAACAAGAATCTAACTAATAAATAGTATGGTAGAAAGAAATAGATGAATCTTTCTACCATACTATCTATTTATTAGAATACTGCCTATTCTAGTCCACTCATTTCATTTAAGACATGAAATTGGAATCTTTTTCATTTTATTTCGTCAATTTTGGCTAAGAACTCAGAAGTCAAGTTTCATTCAAATTAGTTAATAATTAATCGTTTTGACTGACTGTTTTTACATAAATGATAAGTAGAAAAGCGGTAGGAACTAGAATAAATAGTGCAGTAGCAATAAATGCAAGAATATTTACTTCCATAATCTCATCGGTTTTTTACTTCGCAATAACTCGGGATTTAATCCCATAGAGATGATAAATCTTTGGCCTGTAAATTCAATGAATGAATATTACCTCTCGATGATCTTGAATCAGATCAATATCATGAATAACAATATCTGAACTATCAAATAAATTCGTCGTCGAGAATTGAATAGTATAACATAGGAAGTTCTTTTATCCATACCGCCCCAAACTTGGATTGCTGACCCAACCGAAAATTTCTTTATTTATTTATCATTTTTTTTTTATGGGGCCTTAAAACAAAATGAAAAATAGGAAAAATGATTCATTCGCCTTTCTAAGAGGAGTAGGATCCTTGGTTGATCTGCCCTTCCCCCTCCTTTCTTCGTAGATTATTAGCACCGGGACACCTATACCAAAAGTTCAATGTGCATTTTGCATGAAATCTATTTTTCAACTTCAAACTAGTAAGTCAGGTTCCATAAATCCGTAGCCAGAAAAATAAATTGTTTTTTTTTTTTGTTTTTTCTGGAAAGTATTTTCTTATATTCAATTTTGTATTGGACAAGAAAGGAATTCCTTTTGTGTATGCGCGCCTCAAAAAAATATAGTACTCGATTCCATTACATGCATCGGGGGCAATCGAAAAGGCCAGCATTTCTTGGACTACTGACTATAATGCTACCAATAATCGTACTAATCCAACCGCATATGTCTTTCTCCTACCAAAAGGAAAGAAAAAAGAAATAAGGATTTCCCCTTTGCTTTGACAATGGAATTCTTCCCCCGGTCCCCTTCATAAAAAGGGAGAGATTTTTTGATATATTTATTGGATCCGTCGGGACTGACGGGGCTCGAACCCGCAGCTTCCGCCTTGACAGGGCGGTGCTCTGACCAATTGAACTACAATCCCAGGGAAATACGGGATCTAGCAGAAAATTTGATTCTTTTTTATCTCCGGATCGGGTATTTCTGAAGTACAAAGGGGGTTATATCATCTCATGGCGAATTGGCGAATTATTGGGCCGAGCTGGATTTGAACCAGCGTAGACATATTGCCAACGAATTTACAGTCCGTCCCCATTAACCGCTCGGGCATCGACCCAGGAAGAATCAATTTTCGACTTATTGGTAATCCATGATCAACTTCCTTTCGTAGTACCCTACCCCCAGGGGAATTCGAATCCCCGCTGCCTCCTTGAAAGAGAGATGTCCTAAACCACTAGACGATGGGGGCCTGCTTGACCAACGGCCATCATACTATGATCATAGTATGACCCGTTTTTTGAAATTGTCAATATAATCGAATGATTCTAGCCGAGGGATCTTTCCCCCTTTCAGAATTGCATAGAATTGTTTTTTATTCGTCATTGACGAATTATTCATTAGAATCGACATTAGAAATCTAGTAGTAGTATTTTTTTTTTTGAATTATTTCAATTGAATTTATTTCTATTATTTTAGTTTAGATTATTTAGTATTTCGAATTTTATTTAGAAATTTCTAAATAACAAAGAAAAAAAGTAATAAATACAAAAAATCGAAATAATAAGGAAGAGGAGGATTTTTTCAGGGAATGATTGGTCCGTCAGAAAAGCAAAAAGGTGTGAAATTCGATTTCTTTCACTTTCATTTGATTCATTGTTAAGACGAGATATCCTTATCTCCCTCCCACCAAGAGAGGAAATTAACAAACGAGAAATCTAGTAAGCGGCATCAAGCAGAAAATTCTTTTTTCTCCAAGAATTTCGTTCAGGAGACAAGTAGAATCTCTTCATTCCATGATTCGATGAAATATCTTGAATTTTATGTTGAATTGCTAGGTGTATGTACATGTATCAATCAAGTGAATTTTGTTCTGGTGGGATCAATTCAATAAAAGAAAAAAGCAATTCGAGTCGGTCTTGAAACAATTCATTGCATTTTCTCCTAGACTTCCTAGGTAAATCCATTTTAGTATTCAACAATGAGCCACTAGACACTATGTATCTACTGCACG